CGATGCCTACAGGAAAAGGACTAATCAGTTATTTCTGTCATCGCCTCAAACGTGTCAATATTCTCACTAATGGTACGTAAATGTAACTCCTTGTTCAAAGAACTATTCAGAGTGCCTCGAGCTCCCTTTAAAACTTGTTGGAAAACCTGTTGTCGGACTTGCTGAACCGCCCTTTGGTGGTCAAAACGAATGGTTTCATTTTTGTACTTTTCTAATTCTTCCAAAGTCTTATAAGTTGACTTAATCAAATTCAATTTTTCTCGTTCTATCTCCGAGTATCCATTCACTCGAAATTGATCTGCTTCCCTTTCGACTTTCCGTAAGCGAGCCCGGGCTTTTTCCAGCCGTTGAATGGCCCCCCCCTGCAGTTCCTCTGAATTTCGAATAGTATTCAGGATCTTCCGTTTTCGATTATCTAATAAATCACTTAATGAAAGTAGATTATCTTTCCATTCATCTCAAAACTTACATGATCCCTTCCCGAACCAAACATGAATTTTTCGATTCATTTGGCTCTCACACTCAATTACTTCAACTTTTTAAGTATGGGGGCAATTCCCATATCTTTTTTTTTTTTTTTTAATGTAATGAGCCTATCCTCTACCTCTCTTCTCTATTCATATTCCAAGATGTCGCGACTAATCACTAATCCAAGACCAGAATATTTTGAGGACTCTTCTGACGGAACAAAACAAAAATATTGAATTGTCAGCAAAGTTGTTTCTTTTTTTCGTCAAATCCAAAGAATTCTTCTTACTTTATATTATACACAGGTCACCGATTCAGCATAAAAAGCGGTTGATTGAAATATTTCAAATATTTTGCATTCCAATAAAAGAAAAGGCTCAAATAATTTTATCGACATGAGTGTTTTATATCGAAAAAAAAACAAATTCCAATTATTCATTTTGCAAACATTTCTATTCTATATTAATATAGTAGTAGAAAGAGTACCATGCTGCGTCTGGACTTCAAACAGTTTGGTTTAGCTTTAACCATGTTAATGACCCCACACTATTGGTTTGGTTGATAGAGAATCAAAGTAGATTTACCAATGAATCACGAAATGCTATGGTTCTTAAATATGATTTGAAATTGATTCAGAAGTAATTCGCGGAATCGTGCACCTTTTTCGATCTAGTTATAATGAAAAAAAGTACAGCTGGTTGGATCCAGCCTATTCTTGAAATAAACAACTCGCACGCACTCCCTTTCCAAAAAAGATCAATACACCAAGGACTACACTTAGATTTATTGGATTTGTTGCTAAAATATCGGTATTAAACCCGAAACTCCCGGCAAATGACCAGCGAACCAAGGAAACGAAAGAATCGGTTATATTTTTCATATTATCTCCTCTTTTAGATAGACTAAAAAAAAAATACGTAATTTGCATATTTATAGGATTAAACAAAGGGATTCGCAAATAAAAGCGCTAATGCTACAACCAGTCCATAAATTGTTAAAGCTTCCATAAAAGCCAGACTAAGCAATAAAGTACCTCGTATTTTTCCCTCCGCCTCGGGTTGTCTCGCGATACCTTCTACAGCTTGACCCGCAGCAGTACCTTGACCTACTCCAGGTCCAATAGAAGCAAGCCCGACGGCCAACCCAGCGGCAATAACAGAAGCGGCAGAAATCAGTGGATTCATGATAAGTTCCTCGCACTAAAATAAAGAAATAGTTAATGATACAATCGTCCAATGAATTATGACTTAATTATTCCATCGCTAAGATTCATCCAGTCGAAATAATTAAGAACTCGGAATTGAAGTAATAATAATATTAGTATTAAACCATAAAAGCTACTTCGATATCTCTTTTTTAGTTCCGATCCACAGGATTTTTGTGAATCCATACAACTTTTGTTCTTCCATTTCTTCTTTCCAAACCCCTTTTTAATTCTTCGTTCGTTAGTTTTCTTTATTTCATCGCTTTATTCATTCACATTCAATTCACAGGCAAAGACGAAACCGAAGAATTTCTATTGGAATCTCTATCTAAGTTCACAATAGTAGGGCGGATTAGATATCTCTTTAGTTGATATATAACTATCAATATCTAATATCATATATACATGTCTTTCTTCCATAACGTAAACCAACTATTCATATCTTCATATCTTAGATTCAAACTATTCGTATCTTAAAGTCAATCGTATTCTAGAATCATTCTTGGAACCATACACAAAAGTTGGCTTAGAGTCATTAGATCCCATATACCCAATTCTGTTCCCCTCTCCCAATCAACCCATTTTTTATGAATCTCGTTTGGCGAATCATTGCATAGAAATAAACATAAGTATTTTATTCCGGTAAGGTCATTCACTTTAATTATTTATTAATATTTTCTTTTGGTCAATCGTTGAATTGAATAAAATCAACTAAAATGGGAATCATTCTAGAAAGCATCTTTCTTTTTCTTTTTTTTTTAATCACACACCGTGTAAATTGTGATACTACGATACTATAAGAATTTTTATATTAAGAATTTTTATTCAAATAATGACTCCTTATATTTGAATTGAATGAACAAAACAATAGAATGATAATATTCATTGGCAGGAGTATGATATAATAAAGCCAAACATTAATTTTAGGAAAAAGATCTTTTTGATCTCTTTCCTTTTTTACAATTCCCCAATATCTGAATTTTTTTCTATGACTCTTGGTCGTATATCCCGTATTTGTCTATTTCTATTTGTATATTGATGTTTCCTAAGTGGATTATCTTTAGTTACGCATACACTGCGTTATTCTAAGCTAAAAAAAAAAAAAAGAGACTATTTCGAAAACTAGTCAATGATGGCCCTCCATAGATTCGCCTATATAAGCCGCCGCTAAAGTTGCAAAAATAAGAGCTTGAATACCGCTTGTAAATAATCCAAGGAACATCACAGGTATAGGAACCACTAAAGGTACTAAAGAAACAAGAACAACAACTACTAATTCATCAGCTAATATATTCCCGAAAAGTCGAAAGCTAAGTGATAAAGGTTTTGTGAAATCTTCTAAAATGTTAATGGGTAAAAGAATTGGAGTCGGTTGAATGTATTTACTGAAATAACCTAATCCCTTTTTAGAAAGACCTGCATAGAAATATGCTACTGACGTGAGCAAGGCTAAAGCAACGGTAGTATTGATATCATTCGTAGGTGCAGCTAACTCCCCATGGGGTAACTGTATTATTTTCCAAGGTAAAAGAGCACCGGACCAATTCGAAACAAAAATAAATAGAAACATAGTTCCAATAAAGGGAACCCATGGACCATATTCTTCTCCAATCTGAGTTTTGCTCACGTCTCGAATAAATTCAAGGACATATTCGAAGAAATTTTGACCGGCAGTCGGAATAGTTTGTGGATTCCGAACAGCTATAAGGGCTGAACCTAATAAGATAGCAATTACAACCCAAGAAGTAATAAGTACTTGGGCATGGACTTGTAAACCTCCTATTTGCCAATAGAAATGTTGGCCTACTTCCACACCGGATATATCGTATAACCCTTTTAGTGTGTTACTGGAACATGATATAACATTCATATTGCCCTCTAACAGAAATAGAACTTTAAAAAGAATTATTTTGATTCAACCCTCTCCCTTTCGACTTGTATACTTTAATTAGAATTATCCGTTTTGAATACCCGCTAATCACATAATATCCACAGTTTTTTTAATTTCTTTTCTTTTATGCGATTCAAGAAGAGTAACCGATTCCAAAAATAAAAAAATCCATGTAGTTACCAAAAAAATTGATTTATCTTATTATTAATCAAGGATTTCGTATATAGCTAGAACGACCCTCACAAATTGCAAATACAAATTTATTAAGAATTAATCGGATTGAAGCTATAGCGTTATCGTTTGCTGGAATCGAAATATCTGCGAGATCGGGGTCACAATTTGGATCGATTAAACAAATTGTTGGAATTCCCAAAGCGATACATTCTCGAAGAGCCGTATATTCTTCTTGCTGATCAACGATGATTACAATATCCGGTACCCCCGTCATATATTGAATCCCGCCCGGATACGTTTGCAAGCGTGATAATTGTCTCTTCAGGATAGCTGCATCTCTTTTTGGAAGACGGTTGAGTCTCCCCGTCTTTTGTTCCGCTCTCAAATCCCTGAACTTATGAAGTCTCGTTTCTATAGTGGACCAATCCGTTAACATACCACCGAACCTTTTTTTATTAATATAATATAATGACATATAATGACACCGGGTTCTTATTGCAGCTCGTGCTACTAAATCCGCTGCTTTATAACAAGCTTCTGATAAAAAACGAGCAGTTCTTGTCAGATTTGTAATATGAATACCTTTATGTTTTGCTGAGATATAAGGTGACATTCTAGGATTCCATTTCCTAGTACCATGACAAAAAGGAATTCCTGCTTCCATCATCTCTTCAAAATTGATATTCCACTATCTTCTTGCCATTTCTCCCCATACTTCCTCTTTTTTTTATCAAAAAAAGATTTGATAAAAAAAAGAGACGAGGTGCCCTGAAATAAATAATTGTTCCAATGGAACCTTCTCTTCTACCAGAGATTGGCCATTGATACACAATCCAGGCCATTCATTACTTTCTATTCGTTATTATCTTTCTTTTCTTACTATTAAGAAATCAAAGGATCAAAAATAGTTAAGAGAATCCGCTCCTTAGGACTCATTAAATCCTCTAAATGATTGTTCTGATGTAGCATGTAAAGTCTTTGAAATGCAAAAGTCTAATAATTCTCTGTGGTGTAAGAAAATATCTATCATCCCCCCCCCGAATAAATTCTTTTTTTTGTTTCCAAAAGAATATTGTTATGCTGCCGTGAACAGTGCACTAATGCTTTGAATCCGGTACCAACGGGTATCATCCCCCCCAGAACAACGTTCTCTTTCAGGCCTTTCAACCAGTCGATACGACCTCGGAGAGCTGCTTTTGCTAAAACCCGAGCGGTTTCTTGAAAACTTGCTTCAGATATAAAACTTTGAGTATTCAGAGATGCTCTCGTTATTCCCAATAATATAGCTCGATAACAGATCGCTTCTTCCAAAGCACGCCCCGTTCGCTCCGCTCGTAACAATCCAATAAGTTCGCCGGGTAAAAAAATATTAGACATTCCATCTTCTGAAACCAACACTTTTGATGTTATTTGACGTACAATAATTTCGATATGTCTATTATGGATTTGGACCCCCTGGGATCGATAAACCTTTTGGATCTTATTAACCAAAGAGATACGACTTTGCACTATAGTTAGCTCAGCACCAATTAAGAATCCCCAAGGAATCCCAAGAATTCTTGTTATACGCGCGTTCCAACCCTCAACTCTTTTTTCTAGGTTCATCGATATTGAATCAATCGAACGCACTTCTAACACCTGTTCTACTTTTGGAAGACCCTGCGTTATATCACCAGATCTTGATTTTTCATATATAAATGTAATTAATGTATCTCCTTCATAAAGGATTTCTCCATAATGCCCATGAACTGTTGCTCCTGGAGTAGCCAAATAAGGCTTAGCTGATCTTATTACTACAGAGCCAGCTTGAACAATTAAAACTTGACCTGATTTGAGGTGTGGTCCATTTGTGGCTATACATATATTTTCACAAATAAACTGCCCAAGACTCATTATTGTGTACATTTCCTCACAATAATTATGATGGATAAAATCCCAATTCAAATTAAATGGATTCAAAACAATCTTACTGTCTGGATCAGGATTATAAATTCTCTCGTTTTCATCGATTAAATAAAATTTACGTACTTGAAAAGTCTGTTTTAAATTATCAAGTTTCAAATAGTTAGTTACCGAAACCGGATTATAAGTTATTAAATAGTAAAATGAATAAAAATTCGCAATTTGAAGGACTGTTCCTAAGGGTCCCAACGAATTCCTAATTGGAATTAGAGGATCTTTTTGAATGTGAATTGATTGCTTTATCACATTATGATATTTGATATCGTTGAATGGACCCATTCGAAAACAATTAGATGATGACAAAATTATCAAAGATTGGCATTCCTTATTTCTATTCAACAAGGTATGAATAGTTCCTTGATTTTGGCTAAGTGATTGTTGAACCCTTGCCTTGAAATAAATGGAGTAAAACGGATTTATATTGGTGCGATCTGGACCATTATCAGAGATCAATCCTGGACTTGACGGAGCATTCCTTTTTCTGATATACGGAATATGGGATTGCACTAAGTCGATTCTTAGGAAATCTCGAATCATACCATTTGTACTTACTTCAACAAAGGAAGCACAGACCTCTTCGACGGAAGAACTTTTTTTGTCTTGGTCCCAATTCAAGACTAAACAAGTTCGAACTAATTGAATACTTGTGTCAGAAATACCCCGAAAGGGTTTGCCCTTTCCATAAAGGATATAATTGACAACTCGAAGGTGCATATTATCCTTTTCCCGCAGCAGATCCTGGGGGAAGAGTGTTGCTAAATTGATACCGTTCGCTATTTCATATGTGACTACGGGTCGAACCAAAACAAAATGCTTTTTCTTGGTAGGTGTGATCCGTTGGACATAGATCCATTTTTTCAATTTTTTTGATTCCCGGGTGGATCCCTTAAGTTCTTTTTTTCCCGTTTCCGGCGGTATCAAGATGCCACTGTGTCGGGATATCTTATCCGTTTCCCCAGGAAAATGGATATCCCCAGAAAAAACTTTTAGTTCAATCTTTTTTTTTTTTTTCTCCACTCGGACCAATCCGCCCACTTGGCTTCTTCTATTTAAAGCGATTCGGGTATCTACTCCAATGATACTATTATTCCGTACCATTACGTAAGAAGATTCGGGTAAAATATGCACTTCCTCGGGAATGAAAAAAAAGCGATCGATTTTCATTTGAAATTTTGGCTTGATTTTTTTGACTCCTCGATACTCAATCAAGTCCTCTTTTTTGACGATTGAATGTGCCCCTATAGTCCCATATTTAGTAATTCCTGAATTCTTTCTTCTGTATCGAGGATCATCAAAATAAGCAAGAATACTATTTTTACGGAAAATACCCTTTATGGGTATTTCAATCGAGATACCTGAATGGGGCATTAGTTCTTTCTCTTGTTCTTGAATGGATTGGAACGGAATGAGAAATTGATTTCTTCGCCTTTTTGCCAATAAATCAGAATTCTTGTGGAGAATTGCAGGATGTATGAGATTACAATGACCAATACCTATGATTCGATTAAATCCCGAATAATCAAAAATACCATCTTCTTTTTTATCAGAAAAATCTGACCTAACTAATTGGTGTCTCACTTGATCATTATTCACTGAGAGGCTAGAAATATATCTTCGTTCGACAGAATGAGAATGGATGTTCAGTTGATCTTGATCCTTGTGGAGTGAAAAAGAAACTACACCGGATCTGCACGAACCTCCTGATAATATCCATAAATGACTTGTTTTTGGTAAGAGCCGGACATTACTATATTGAAATTCGGGTGCATGGTACACGTCGGTACTCCAGTGCATTTCTCCC